GTATGAATGAAACTGAAGGACCCCTTAACTATTAGGGGGTTCATAGAACGAATCGCACTTTTACCACTAAACTATACCCGCTACAATGCGATTATTGTATATAAATGGGCCTTTTGTCCAACAAAGGAATCGGACGTAATCAAGATAGGACAGAAATGAAAAATAACCAGGAAATGGAAATTAGAGATTAGAGCGTTGACGTGTTTGTCGGGAGTCCTAATGAAATTAGGAAAAAAAAGAGGACTTTTTCCTTTAAATAACGAAATTTAATAACTAAATAACAAGTTCGTTTGGTGGACGAATTTTGACAGATATGGCTCGACAAAAGAACTTAACTTAAGTCATAACATAAAAATGAATTGTGCAAAAATCGATAGTTCCTGCTTTTGAATCTTGTTTGAATATAATAAGAGGAACACGCATTTATTTTTTTGGTTTTCAAATCAAATCCAAATAAATAATTTTATCTAGGATTCGGTGTGGTATGCTTCATTGAAACAAAACAAAAAGAGGAGGCCCGGCTGGGTACTGCCAGGCCAGGCCATGGAAATCAAAAAGGCCCTTCGAAACAAAATGAAAGAGATATTCTTTATTTTCTTTTTTTTTTATTCGAGATATCTTTTTCGAGTCGTTTATTTGAATTTTAGAAAAATGGAATTGCTGATAAAAGTTGTATCTATCTATATAATACAATACAAAATAGAATCAAAAACGAATCTCTATAAGCTATCTAATAATTTATTTATTATATTTATATAAATATAATAAATAAAGTAAAGAAGGGCTTTTTTTAAACATTATTTTTTTTTGTGTAATGTAACATAGTAATTGTCTTTTTTTCAATTAGGAGAGATGGCTGAGTGGATTAAAGCGGCGGATTGCTAATCCGTTGTACGAGTTATTCGTACCGAGGGTTCGAATCCCTCTCTTTCCGTTTACGTCAATGGCTTGGTATCTTTCAAATTTGAATTTCGTGAACCTTTTTGTTTTTTTTTTAATAGTTATAGTTGTGGAATAGAAAAAAATCCTAAGAGCATTTCTAAGAATCGAATAAAGCAAGGAAAACCTTCTTTTTTTTTTATTCTTCACGTCCAGGATTACGGCCTGTATCATTAGATAGGAATCCGAAGATGAAGAGAGAAACAAAGAATATCACTACGGTGTAAACAAAGAGTTTGAGAGTAAGCATTACACAATCTCCAAATCTGTTTTTCTGGGAAAAAGAAAATAGATTCTCTATTTTTATACTATGAACTATGGATCCTTGTTTGACACCAAGAAATGAAACGGTTTTCGAATTTCTAGAAATAGAAAAGAGTTTTCAGAAATTCACACAATTAGAATTCGATATTGTGGTGGACTCGATATAGGGTGTTTCAGTGAAAAAAAAAAGTAAGAATCGGGAAATCGCGGGATCCAAATTTATAGTGGCTACTCAAGAATTTCACCGTTTGAATTGAGGGTTCATTCATATTGTAAGACTCATCGGATCTTATCAATTGGTAAAATTTTTTTTCTCGAACTCGAATAAATTATGAATTTTTCTAGGATAGTATTAAAGATCTCATCGAAAACTTACAGCAGCTTGCCAAACAAAGGCTAAGAGAAAAAAGAAAAGAGGTATTACTGGCATAACATCTACAATTGGATTCAAAAAAGCGTAGGCCTCAGGCAATTTGGCGAATAAAAAACTACTGGAATAAAGGGCAGAATTAAAACAGATATAAATCAAACTAAAGATATTAAGCATAACAAACATTTGTTTCTTGGAGATAGTTGTATTTTGATTGAGTTATTAATATGTTATTGATAGAAGGTAAAAATGAAGAAAAGGAAGTCAGGTAGACAAAAAAAGACTTCTTTGAACCGAACCAATCAAAACAAAAATCCTTCTATTCTCTTGTGAGAATGAGAATAGAAGAAATCATACTTTCATACAATATCTTAATTGAATTCTATATAATGATCAATAAATTGAGTTTAATTCGACAGCTACACGTGTCAAAACCCTAATACTAAAATAAAACAAGAATCGGATTTATTCCGTAGGGATTTGCACTGGAATTGACGAACAACCAATATCAATATTAGTGTTTATTAGTATTGAATAGAAATTGAAATGGGGCGTGGCCAAGTGGTAAGGCAACGGGTTTTGGTCCCGCTATTCGGAGGTTCGAATCCTTCCGTCCCAGAGTGGACTCTAATATATATCAGAGATCAGAATCAAAATTCTCTTTTTGTTTTTGAGCAACGTTTTATTTACTATTTAAGAGTCTAATTTTTGTTTTGATAAAATTGACTTCTTGCTTCTAAATTTTAAAAAATTTTCAATGACTTAATCTGGATCTTTTTGGCTTTGTATTTTAGACAAAATCGTCTAGCATCCCCGAAAAAAGGATCCTTTTTTATTTATGATTCATCATCCCCCCGGACTGAATTGAGAGTGAGAGTAGATAAGAGTTAGTGAGCGATGGAAGATATCAATTTGAATATCTATGTCTGTCCAAATTTCATTACCAAATAAGAAAGTTCCATATTTACTGGTTAATAGATTTTCTTTAACCCTCATTTTTCGGTATTTGGTATTTGTCTCTAATGAATAATTGAAATCTATGTAATAACAATTGAGATGGGGATGCTTCATACATCTTATTTACTTTATTTTCATTTTCCATTTTAGGGAAAGAGTAGTCAACCTTAAGTTCAAGCAAAAGAAACTACGCATAAATTGAGGAAATCTTTATATGCATGGCTTGCTATACTTATATTTCATTGATAGCGTTCTTTCGCTTTTTTTGAAAAGGATTTGTGAGCCCTTACCTTACTCTTAAATATTTAACATCGAATATCAAAAATTCCTTCCAATGAAAATTGTTCAGTCTAATCTGATAGATACGGAAATCCTCGATATGGATTTATCTCTCTTATGATGATCAAATATAATCCTTAGTAAAACTGTATTTAAATTGTGATGTCGGGGTAGGAAATTTTTTAAAACAATTTGAATGTTTTTTACGGGTCCTTGGGACTCGAAGACGTGTAAGATTGTTGAATCGATTCTATCGAATCATTTGAAGATGCAACGCAGATTCCAATTTTTTTTTCGTGTTATTTTTTATTTATAAATAAAAAAACTATTGCAGTCATACAATAAAATAGAGGGGTAAATTGAATTCTTACTGAGCCTTTTTCTTCCTAACTGAGGCTAAAATTACTTATTCATTTCATATAGAAGTCAAAAGTACTGTGTATTGACCGAAGCAATGACTATTCATGATTCCATAATTGAATCAATTACATACTGGTTCGAAACTAGAGAAATGTTATGGTAAAACTTCGTTTGAAACGATGTGGTAGAAAGCAACGTGCGACTTGAAGGACATGATCAGCTGTGGATTTTTTTCCATCCACCATTTTCTATTTTTTATTATCTAGGAATGGATGGGCTCTTGGCTCGACATCCTTTGTTCGGTTCTACTACAACCCTCGTTTTTTGTTGGGTTGTAATGTAAATAGTACATGATGGAGCTCGAGTAGAAAGTATTTATTCATTTCTCAGGGGCAAGGGTCTAGGGTTAATACCAATCAATACGTTGGAACAAACTTCGTAAGTATATTTTTGATATCGAAATCGAAAGGATCCGATTCGAACAATTTTTCAATACAAAAGGAAAATCTTTTTGAATTGGTAAAACTCTTTCGATCAAAAGTGTATCATGCAGGAATCAATTGTTCGTATGATTCTTTCATAGAAAGAAATCACAAAAAGGGGTTTGTTGCTGCCATTTTTTAAAACGATTAAAGATCACCGAAGTAATGTCTAAACCCAATGATTCAAGGCAAAGATAAAGGATCCTGGAACAAGGAAATACCGTTTTCAATTGTCTCACTAATTAGATCAGAATCGAGACTCAAAAAATGGATTCGAAAGGAGACAAACAACAAAGGGGTTAGAGACCGCTCAAAAAACGAAATAAATGCCTAAGGCTGTTCTTTTAGCCTATTTGAAAGTTATCCAACTTGAGTTATGAGAGTACGATTGATTTGATGATTTTGATGATTTTATATATCTATTTGACATTCTAATTCTAATTCTAATTCGATACATAACAATTTCGAATCATTTTTTCGCGAGCCGTACGAGGAGAAAACCTCTTATACGTTTCTCGGGGGGGTATTGTTCATTTCTATCTATCCCAATGAGCCGTTTATCGAATCGTTGCAATTGATGTTCGATCCCGAAGAGAAGGAAGAGATCTTCGGAAAGTGGGTTTTTATGATCCGATAAATAATCAAACCCATTTAAACGTTCCTGCTATTCTATATTTCCTTGACAAGGGCGCTCAACCTACAGGAACTGTTCATGATATTTCAAAGAAGGCGGGGGTTTTTACGCAGCTTAGTCTTAATCAAACGAAATTCTATTAAGCAATAGAACCAAAAAAGAGGGTGTAGATGACTCCTATATAGTTTTCTAGAACTTTTTCTTTACTCTTCCCCTCTTTTTTGGTTCTCTATTCATATCTATTTATTATTCCTATTTAATGTTGCTACTATAGAATATCATGTTCTAGACGTATAAGTATAAGTACAAAAATCGATTTTCTTGCTAGAATTTTATTGATATAAGATGCATATAAAAAAGATCAAGTCAGAATTGATAATTGGATTTAGAAATATAAAAAATTTACAGTACTTGCAACTGGCAACTGGGGGATTTTTCATTGGAAATCTATTAACAAATAACAAAACAAGGGATTAAGCTTGTGTATTTGATTTATATTGCTTGATTGAATAAGCCCAAGGTTTCTTCCTATTTTTTTTTCGTTAATTTATTTTTTCACCTACACCTCTTTTTCTTTTTGATCCATTTGTATATGTAGTGCACATCCAGTACAAGTCCTTTTGCTTTTCGATTTATTTCAAGTATTTCTAAATTCTTTCTATTTATCTAATTATTTATCTATTCAATTTTATATATTTATATTTAATATATTTAATTTCATTTTAATTTGTATTCTCATTATTTGTATTTTCATTAAATTAATAAATTAACTCTTTTTGTTTTTGTTTTCACCATTGTATTTTTTATATTCTTTTCTCCCGATTCATCTTCAACATTCATAGTGATATTGACAACAGTGTATCGAACAAATATAATTTGATCGTAGATAAATGGATCCGTTTATCTCCATCCCATAGGTTTGGTTTTTTTTCTTGACTTGATTGAAATGACGGATTCATTGGATTTTCTGTTATACAAGAAGTGTTTTTTTAGTGAAAAAGTTTTTTAATGAAAAAAAAAATGAATACTAGAGACTAAGGGGACACCGATAATTTTTGACTTTTTCTCTCTATTATCTATGTTTTTAATGTTTTTATCTGAGAATTTCTTGTATTTTTATCCGATCTGTTCATTTAATTGTTTTTTTTTAGTTTTATGTTCCGACTCGATTAGAAAACTTTTTCTTAGGTTTCTTGCTAGTTTAATATTTTGATTCCGATTGTATCTACACATTCGAATTATTCGGGGTTGCTAACTCAACGGTAGAGTACTCGGCTTTTAAGTGCGGCTCGCATCTTTTACACATTTCTATGAAGAAAAGGATTCGTCCATACCATCGGGAGAGTTTGTAAGACCACGACTGATCCTGAAACAAATGAATGGAAAAACCAGCATGTCGTATCAATGGAGAATTTTGAGAATATTTGATTCTTATTCAATCGGTACAAAACCAGGCTTGAATTCTTGGCGCGGACCAAAAGAAATTGAATTCAAAGTCGGGTCGAGTGAATAAATGGATAGACCCCTACGGGTCCCATTATAGGGAAACAAAAAAAAAAAGCAACGAGCTTCTGTTCTTAATTTCATTTGAATGATTACCCGATCTAATTAAACGTTAAAAAGATATTAGTTCCTAATGCGGGAAAAGGTTTTCCCATGAGTAGATTATCGATTTTTTTAATGAGTCCTAACTATTAGTTAATCCCTTTTATGGGTTGGAGATGAATGTGTAGAAGAAGCAGTATATTGATAAAGATATTTTTTTTTCCAAAATCAAAAGAGCGATTGGATTGAAAAAATAAAGGATTTCTAACCACCCTTTATATACTCTAACAAACATAAACCCATAAACCAATTCAATTCAATGGAAAATGAGAGGATAGAGAATCCGGTGATGAGTCTACCCGTTTCCAAGGTATCCATTTTTTTTACTACAATACCTTGTTTTGACTGTATCGCACTATGTATCATTTGATAACCCAATGGATCATTTGATAACCCAATAAATCCCTTACCTTTACCTTTGGTTTAAATCGAATTTAAAATGGAGGAATTTCAAGTCTATTTCGAACTAGATGGATCTCAGCAACACCACTTCCTATACCCACTGCTTTTTCGTGAGTATATTTATGCACTTGCTCATGATTATGCTTTAAATAGATCGAGAGTTTCGTTGGAAAATGGGGGTTATGACAATAAATCTAGTTCACTAAGTGTGAAACGCTTAATTATTCGACTGTATCAACGGATTCAGTTGAGTATTTCTACTAATGATTCTAATCAAAATAAATTTTTTGGACACAACAATAAGTTGTATTCGCAAATGATATCAGAGGGGTTTGCAGTCATTGTGGAAATTCCATTTTCCCTACGATTTGTCTCTTTCTTAGAAGGGAAAGAAATAGCTAAATCTCATAATTTCCAATCAATTCATTCAATATTTCCTTTTTTCGAGGACAAATTCTCACATTTAAATTATGTCTTAGATGTACTAATACCCCACCCCATTCGCTCGGAAATCTTGGTTCAAATCCTTCGCTACTGGGTAAAAGATGCCTCTTCTTTACATTTATTACGGTTCTTTCTACACGAGTATTTTCATTTTAATTGGAATAGTCTTAGTAATCCAAAGAAATCGATTTCCATTTTTTCAAAAAGTAATTCAAGATTATTCTTGTTCCTATATAATTCTCATGTATGTGAATATGAATCCATCTTCTTTTTTCTCCGTAACCAATCTTCTCATTTACGATCAACATCTTCTGGAGTCCTTCTTGAGCGAATATATTTCTATCGAAAAGTAGAACATCTTGTCGAAGTCTTGGCTAATGATTTTTATTTTCAGGACATCTTATGCTTGTTCAAGGATCCCTTCATGCATTATGTTAAATATCAAGGAAAATCCATTCTGTCTTCAAAGGATACGCCTCTTCTGATGAATAAATGGAAATATTACCTTGTCCATTTATGGCAATCGCATTTTCACATGTGGTCTCAACCGGGAAGGGTTCAGATAAAGCACTTCTACAAGCATTCTATCAACTTTCTGGGCTATCTTTCCAGTGTGCGACTAAATCCTTTGTTGGTACGGAGTCAAATGCTAGAAAATTCATTTATCATAGATAAGGCTATGAAGGAGTTCGATACAACCGTTCCAATTATTCCTCTCATTGGATCATTGACTAAGGCACGGTTTTGTAACACCCTTGGGCATC